TAAAAATACCAAATGAATTAAAGAAATTCAAGTTTTGTAAAGATGAATAAACGGGCTTATATAAAAAGGATGCTATAAGGATTCCGAACGAAGCTATACTGACCGAAAAAGTTGCATTTGTTATAAAGTCATACCAATCCCAATTCATCCAATTTTTTGTATTTTGATGTAAAAGGTTTATAGACGGATTTAAAAATTTGGATAATATATCCAACTGCATTCCTTCTTGATTAAATTGAGTAAATAAAGGAATTCCTATAACTCCAATGAATAAAGTAAATATACCCAATACAAGCATAGAAAATAACATAGTATTGTCGGACTCATGAGGATACGAAAGGGTGTTCTTAGTACCAAAATTTAGAATATTAATAAAAGGCACCGTCATACTTCTTACATTTTTATTAATGCGATATTTATTTTTCGAAAAAAAAGAAGCCTTTTCCTTATTATTCATTGTTAATAAAGGTAATAGGCAAAAATTTCTTTTAATCTTCTTTTGGCCTTCTCTACCCCATAAAGATATTGAATACACCGAGCTATTTTTTTTTCCACTGTAAGTTTGAAAATGAACATTTAAATGTCCCTCAAAAGTAAGTAAATAAATTCGAAACATATAAAATGCGGTTAATCCCGCTGTGGAACAAGCTATTATTGCAAAAATGGGTGAATACAACCAAGTATCATTAAGAATTTCATCTTTGGACCAAAAACAAGCAAGAGGTGGAATACCACAAAGAGAAAGTGTACCTAATAAAAAAGAGGTTTTTGTAATTGGTACATGTTTTCTTAAACCTCCCATAAGAACCAGATTCTGGCTTTTATTTGGAGAATATCCAACAATAGTTTCCATTGAATGAATAACGGATCCCGACCCTAAAAACAACAATGCTTTGGAATAAGCATGAGTAATCAAATGAAACAAAGCAGTTCGATAAGACCCCATACCTAGAGACAACATCATATAACCCAATTGAGACATTGTAGAATAAGCTAAACCTTTCTTAATATCTTTTTGAGCAAGAGCTAAAGTAGCTCCTAAAAGTAATGTTATTATACCTATCAAAGCTATTAGATTCATTATGTAAGGTATAACTATGAAAAGTGGAAGTAGCCTAGCTACAAGAAAAATGCCGGCTGCTACCATAGTAGCAGCATGTATAAGAGCTGAGATAGGGGTGGGCCCTTCCATAGCATCTGGTAACCACACATGAAGGGGAAATTGGGCAGATTTAGCAATTGAACCAGAAAATAATAGAAAGGCACACAAAGTAACAAATACAAAATTAACTTCATTATTATAAACCAAGTTATTGAATATTTCAAAAAAATCCCGAAATTCTAAACTACCTGTTATCCAATAAAAACCTAAAATTCCTAATAATAAACCAAAATCCCCAACGCGATTAGTTACAAACGCTTTTTGACAAGCATTTGCTGCAATAGGTCGTGTGAACCAAAAACCTATTAATAGATACGAACACATTCCAACCAATTCCCAAAAAAAATAAATTTGTATAATATTACAACTAGTAACTAATCCCAACATTGAAGTATTGAAAAAACTCATATAAGCAAAAAATCTCAAATATCCCTGATCATGAGACATATAATTGTCACTATAAATAATAACCACAATTCCAACAGTAGTAATTAATATTAACATAATAGAAGTAAGTGGGTCAACCAAACATCCAAATTCTAACGAAAAGTCATTATTGATAGTCCAAGACCATATAGAGAGATAAATAGCAGGGTTATTTATTTGTTGAATAGATAGATAGGTTGAAAAAACAATAACTATACTTAACAATAAAACACTAGGAAAAACGCACATACGGCGAAGATTTTTTGTTGCCCTTGGAAAAAGTAGAAGTCCTACTCCTATTAATATAGGAACTGGAAGTGGAATAAAAGGTATAATCCATAAATATTGGAATGTATATTCCATAAAAATCCATAAATAAAAACATTTTTTTTTTTAATTAATTTTTTCTGATTTACCGGCTCTTATTTCTTTTGAAATGAAAGGGATCAGTTAATAAAAAATGAAAAGAAAAGAAATATACAAAATAAAATATAAAATTTTTTAGCCTTAATTATTCTGAATCTTTTTCAATTCTTTCCAATATTGAAAAATTGAGGGGTTAAACTTAGTTAAATGATATGATTCCTATTGAAAATTGAAAAAGAAAATAGTACTTTTATAATTATTAAGAAAATTAGATGTACTCCTTTTTATTTTGAAAACCGGACCGATTGAATTTGAAATCAATAATTAATAGAAATACAAATACCCCCCCCCCTTTTTTTTTTTTATTTTTTTAATTCATTTTTTTTTTTATTTTATCAACTTTACTGAATTAGATTTCTATGGCATAGCGAATTTTTTTTATAGATATGGATTTGAATGAATAAGAGAACCAATAAAAAAAGAAATCTTAATTATTCGATATTGTATGGAATAGAAACAATCGTTTTTGTTTTGTATTTTATTTTTGTATTTTATTTATAATAACATATTATAATAACATATTATAATAACATTTTTTTTCCTAGTACTATAGTAAGTACTATATTTTTTAATTATTTATACTATTTATTTAAGGCGATTTTTCTATCTTCCTAGAAATAGGAAGAAAATACAATCTAGAAAATAAATAACTAGCTCGATAATTAATAGTAAAGAACAATTGGTTTCGAACAATAGATGTCTTTGACATTCAACTATAACAATTAAACACTTATTTTAATTTTTGAATGGCAGTTCCAAAAAAACGTACTTCTATATCAAAAAAACGGATTCGTAAAAATATTTGGAAAAAGAAAGCATATTGGACAGCATTGAAAGCTTTTTCGTTAAGTAAATCTCTTTCTACAAGAAGTTCAAAAAGTTTTTTTTATACGCCAAATAAATAATCAAAGATTGGAAAAATCTTTCTTGTTTTGACTCGAAAAACAATCAGTCTAATTTGGTTACAATTCGAAATTCGAAAAAATTTCGAATTGTAAAACAGAAATATATAACCTCAAAAATATCAAAATATTTCTAAAAGAAAAAATTTCTATTCTTTAATGTTTTGTTTTGACCCGATCAAGAGCAATATGAAATTCGTTTCCCCTTTCTTTATACTTTATATAAGAATAGAAGAAACTGTTTTAAGAATAGAAAAGAAAAAAAGAATTCTAACGAATTCTTTTGACTATGTTTTATCATTTTTAGGATGGGGAAAATAAGAATCCCCGTCGATTCGATAATAAAAAGGTTTCTCTTTTTTTATATTATTTTTATATTTTATACTATACTAAATATCTAAATATATAGTATTATATCTATATAGTATTATACACTATACTATTTTAAAATACTATTTAAAAATGAAAAATACCAGTTAGTATTTAGTATATTTGTTAGTATTTAGTATCTTTATTTATTATACTAATATAGAAAGAAGTATAGAAGGACATATATAAAATTTGTAATCAAAATAGGTCGTTGAAACTCATTAATGAAGTTTAAAATGTGTTTTATAATTTTATAACTTAACTTTCGAAATAGATACTACTAAATAAAATAACTTATAAATAATAATAATAAAAGTTCTTATCGTATTTTTATAAAAAATTATACGAAGAATACGCCAATTTGGATCCTATGGTTCCACTGGAAGATGAATCAAGAGATATATATCAAGATATATATATATATATAAATCGATTTTTATGTATATTTAGTACTTTCTAAAAATCGATTTATAAAAAAAACAATCTTTTAGTACGCTCCAATTATAACCAATTCTAAATTATAATAGAAATTGAAATTTTTTTACATAATATACATAATATAAATAACCCGGTCCAATACCTACCAATATTTAATTGGTTTGTTAAATCTTAACATAAATTCTTTACACAATTAAAAATAATTCAAATACTGACTTTTAATACAAAGCTATGCAAATAGCTTCCTAAATCTCTTGAGTGTATCACCAAAAAATTTGGTACATTTGGTACATAAGAATAGTCTTTTTTTCATCACCTAAACAAAATGCATTTTTTAATAGATTTTTTAATAGATTCATAAAATAAATTGGCTAAATAAGAAATAAATTATTAAAAAAAATGCAAATGAGAAATAACGTTTTGAGTTCTATCCATGTATTGAAGTCATAACTATCAATTTATAACAATTAGATTTTATTCAAGCCTAAAATAATAAATTTTTTAAAACCCCATTGTTAATGTTAAGTTAAATAAAATGGACATTCTAAAAAAAAAAATAAGGAAAGGATTATTTTTGAAATCCTTTACGTTCAAATTCCTAATTTTGAAACAAGTTTTTATTCAAAAATTTTCATTTGAATCTTTCCTAAATACATATTTCATTGAATTTACTCCTTCAATGTCGACGATTGGATAAGAATAGGTTATTATGATTTCGAACAAGCCGCTATGGTGAAATCGGTAGACACGCTGCTCTTAGGAAGCAGTGCTAGAGCATCTCGGTTCGAGTCCGAGTGGCGGCATGGCATCTTCTAAAAAAGTAAGCCCTATACTGAATTCAATTCCCGATTTCAATTATTATCCTATAATTCTTGAGGAACTTCCTTTTTTTTATTTAAAATTTTTTATGATATTTTCGACTTTAGAGCATATATTAATTCATATATCCTTTTCCGTCATTTCAATTGTAATTACAATTCATTTGATAAGCCTGTTAATCGATGAAATCGTAGGACTATATTATTCATCAGAAAAAGGGATGATAGCGACTTTTTTCTGTATAACAGGGTCATTATTTACTCGTTGGATTTATTGGGGACATTTACCATTAAGTAATTTATATGAATCATTAATCTTTCTTTCATGGAGTTTCTCCATTATTCATACGGTTCCGTATTTTAAAAAATATAAAAACTATTTCCATTTAAACGTAATAACCGCGCCAAGTATTATTTTTACCCAAGGTTTTGCTACTTCGGGGCTTTTAACTGAAATGCATCAATCCGAAATATTAGTACCTGCTCTTCAATCCCATTGGTTAATGATGCATGTAAGTATGATGGTATTGAGCTATGCAGCTCTTTTATGTGGATCATTATTATCAATAGCTCTTCTAGTCATTACATTTCGAAAATTCATAAGGATTCTTAGTCAAAGCAATAATTTAGTAAATGAAACATTTTCTTGGGGCAAGATTCAATACGTGAGAGAAAAAAAAAATCTTTTACCAAAGACTTCTTTTCTTCCTTCTAGGAATTATTACAGATTTCAATTGGTTCAACAATTGGATCTTTGGAGTTATCGTATTATTAGTTTAGGGTTTATCTTTTTAACCATAGGAATTCTTTCAGGCGCAGTATGGGCTAATGAAGCATGGGGATCATATTGGAATTGGGATCCAAAGGAGACTTGGGCATTTATTACTTGGACCATATTTTCAATTTATTTACATACTAGAACAAATACAAATTTGGAAAGTGTAAATTCCGCAATTGTGGCCTCGATGGGCTTTCTTATAATTTGGGTATGCTATTTTGGGGTTAATTTATTAGGAATAGGGTTGCATAGTTATGGTTCATTCCCATTAACATCTAATTAAATTTAAGAAAGGGATTGACAAATATAAAATAAACATAGGACGGTATAAGTGTATATAAGAAAACTTTGTGTAATCCAGCGCAAACCCTTTGAATTACTTGATTTCTATTAAAGGGTTTGCGCTGGATTACATAATTACATACTGGGTTATAATATAATTCCAATTTATTTTACTCAAACTTAAGATAAGAAAGAGAAGAAAAAGGACTTGTTTTTCATTGTACAAAACCAACAAACTTTTTTAAAATCATAGGATTTCCGTTTGATTTTTTGATTTACTCACAAAAACTATGGATAAAAATAATTAGATAAAAGAGCTTCTACTTTATCAACTGATAATGAGAAAACGAAATCTGGATAAATACCAATAGCTATTATGGGTAAAAAAATACAGATCGAAAGAAATAATTCTCGCGGTCCAGAATCAACAAAATAAGAGTTTGGAGCATTAAAAAGCCTGTATCCGTAGAACATCTGTCGTAACATGGATAATGAATAAATAGGAGTTAATATGATTCCAATTGCCATTACAAAAGTAATTAGTGTTTTTGTCATTAAAAGAAATTTTTGGCTAGTAAGTATTCCCCAAAAAACTATCAATTCTGCAACAAAACCGCTCATGCCCGGTAATGCAAGAGAAGCCATTGATAAGATACTGAAGGTTGTAAATATTTTTGGAATTGTGATAGCCATTCCGCCCATTTCATCGAGATAAACAAGACGTATTCTATCATAACTCGTTCCTGCCAAGAAAAAAAGCGCGGCGCCAATAAAGCCATGAGATATTATTTGTAAAATGGCTCCATTGAGTCCTGTATCGCTTATAGAACCAAGTCCTATAATTATGAAACCCATATGAGATACAGAGGAATAAGCTATTCTTTTTTTTAAATTACGTTGACCAGGAGATGTTGAAGCTGCATAGATTATTTGAATTGTGCCGACTATGATTAAGCAAGGAGAAAATATAGAATGGGCATGGGGTAATAATTCCATATTGATTCGAACCAACCCATACGCCCCCATCTTTAATAAGATTCCAGCTAGAAGCATACAAGTACTGTAATGTGCCTCTCCATGAGTGTCTGGTAACCATGTATGTAAGGGTATAATCGGCGATTTGACAGCAAAAGCAATAAAAAATCCAATATAGAATAGGATTTCAAGTGCTACAGGATACGATTGATTAGCCAATGTTTCAAAATTTAATGTTGGTTCATTAGAACCAGATAAACAAACACCCAGAATTCCAATTAATAAAAAGGCGGAACTTCCTGCAGTGTACAAAAAAAATTTTGTAGCTGAATACAAACGTTTCTTTCCTCCCCACATAGATAGAAGTAGATAAACCGGAATTAATTCTAATTCCCACATGATGAAAAAAAGTAAAAGATCTTGAGAAGAAAATGGTCCTATTTGACCGCTATACATTGCTAACATCAGGAAATGGAATAATCGGCACTCTCGAGTAACCGGCCGGGCCGCTAAAGTAGCTAAAGTCGTGATAAACCCCGTCAGTAAAATGGGTCCTATAGAAATCCCATCTATTCCTAATCTCCAGGAAAAATTAAAAAAATCGATCCATTTATAATCCTCTGTGAGTTGGATTAATGGATCGTCCAATTGGAAATGATAACTGAATGCATAGGTTATTAGAAGGAGTTCTATTATACATATACAAAGAGTATACCACCTAATTACCTTATTTCCTCTATGGGGAAGAAAGAAAAGTAGGGAACCCATAAATATCGGAAAAACTACAACTATCGTTAACCAAGGAAAATAATTCGTGGTAAAAACAAGATACGCTTGGACCAGAAAAATGGACTAGAAAAACCCGTTCTCAAAAAATATATATTATTATTATTTTGAGCGCGGGTTTTTGTCGATAAAAGTAAAAAAAAGTAATTGTATTCAAGTGGGGTTTTTTGGAACGTATTAATAAGCTAGACCCATACTTCGAGTTGTTTCATGCCACAAATAAACTCGAACACTCAAGAAATCCGTTGGACAGGCGGATTCACATCTCTTACAACCCACACAGTCCTCTGTTCTTGGAGCGGAAGCAATTTGCTTAGCTTTACACCCGTCCCAAGGTATCATTTCTAATACATCTGTGGGGCAGGCTCGGACACATTGAGTACACCCTATACACGTATCATAAATCTTTACTGAATGTGACATTGGATCTATAATTTTTTTTTTAATCAGAAATTTTCGATCTAGTAAAATTTTTATTTTTAAATGAATCATATATAATATAATGAATCATATATTTAGATACCAGATGAATCAATGATTTAGATTTACCAGAATTGTTCTAATCAATCTACTTCCGGATCGAGTCATGTAAGAGAGCCAAGATACTTTGATTTCTTATATTTTCGTAAACATGATCATACATTATGTATAATACATGCTAATTCGAATTTCGAAATATTCGAATTTCTTAACACTACGTATCATTGATACTACTTATTCAACAAATTCGATTGGTTGATACGAGTTGATTTTCTGTTACGATAAATTGACGAAACAATAGCTGGTCCAATAGCTGCTTCAGCGGCTGCAATGGCTATAACAAAAATGGAGAAAATATTTCCTTTTAATTGGCGACTATCAAAAAAATCAGAAAATGTTACGAAATTCATATTAACCGCATTCAGTATAAGCTCAAGACACATAAGAGCTCTAACCATATTTCGGCTGGTGATCAATCCATAGATACCGATAGAAAATAAGTAGGCACTCAAAACAAGTACATGTTCGAGCATCATTGACTAACTCCTTATCAATTTCAATTCATTTCAATATACTATGAACAACAATGCAAGGGATTCAATTGACTAGAAAAAAGTGCGGAACAAAGGAATATGTTGGTAATAGATCGAATAAAAGAATTTCTATTTTAGACATGACATAAACAATTTTCAATTCTAATTGAAGGGAAATAAATGAATGTGATATCAAATAAATGTGATATGACAGAATGAAGTTTCATTTTGATTACTGTTGCTAATTTTAGAGATTTATTATTGTCGCGCCACGGAAATTGCACCGATCAAAGCAGCTAAAAGAATTATCGAAATGAATTCAAAAGGAAGAAAAAAATCTGTTGATAAATGAATTCCAATTTGTTGACTATTACTTATCAAATCGTGTTCTATAATCTGGTTTGATCTTGTAGTCCAAATAATCCTGTACCACGACGTATCCATAATAGTAGTCATTAGTAAACCAAAAATACTTGTACAAACTAGCAAAGTAATCCTATCCCCAAGGGTCCAAAGATGAAAATCTTTGTAATATTCTGAACCATTCATGAACATCACAGCAAATATGATTAAAACATTTATAGCCCCCACGTAAATAAGGAGTTGTGCAGCAGCTACAAAATACGAATTTAATAGAAGATAGAATAATGATATACAAACAAGAACTAATCCCAATGAAAAGGCAGAATAAATTGGGTTGTTAAGTAATACCACTCCTATACCTCCTAAGATAAGACCTAAGCCCAGAAAGACTAAAAGAAAATCATGTATTGGTACAGGCAAATCCATTCTATGTAAAATCAGAAAGAAATAAATCAAAATGTTTTTCATGACATTATTGATACCAGACCAGAAAAAATTGTTGATAATTCATAAAAAATTTCTAATTGATTTAAATCCTAAAGGGTGTGAATTAATGCGGGGGCGGTTATTGGACTAATTTCATGTTTTATCTGAAGAGAGTAGTTCGAATACGAAACTATACATAACGTCAGATAGATTAATTAATCCATTTTCAATCCAAATTAAGACGTAATTCTTCCCAACCAATTACTATATACTAGTTGAGATTTGTAATTGTAATTATTGAGACCAAACAAAACGAAAAAACCCATTTCTTTAAATTAAAACGGAACCTTAGGGCTTCCAAATTTTTCTTTAATCATGGAATTTACTTATTTTTTATTTGAGGAGAATTCAAAATTGTTCGAATTGTATAATCGTCAAGTACTGATATTGGTAAACGACCCAGGGCAATTTGATTATAATTCAATTCGTGACGATCATAAGTAGAAAGTTCATATTCTTCAGTCATTGATAAACAATTTGTTGGACAATACTCAACACAGTTACCACAAAATATACAGATTCCGAAATCAATATTGTAATTTAGTAATCGTTTCTTACGAATATCAGTTTCAATTTTCCAATCAACGACGGGTAGATCTATAGGACATACACGAACACAGACTTCACAAGCAATACATTTATCAAATTCAAAATGGATTCGACCGCGAAAACGTTCCACGGCGATTGCCTTTTCATAAGGATATTGAATAGTTATAGGTAAACGATTTACGTGGGATAAGGTAATCATGAAACTTTGACCAATGTACCTTGCAGCTCGTACTGTTTGTTGACCATAATTCATGAACCCGGTGACCATAGGAAACATATCGTGAATATATATGAATAATTTTATGTTTGTTTATTTCTCTTGTTTGATCCAAGTTGAGAATATAGGATATCATATTCTTTTACATTGAAAAGAGTTGGGAAGAAGTTGTTAATAATAGATTACCGAGAGAAATAGGTAAAAGAAATTTCCATCCAAGATTCAAAAGTTGGTCCATTCTTAGCCTAGGTAAAGTCCATCTTGTTGTGATAGGAATGAACAAGAACAAATAAGTTTTAGCTAATGTAATAAAGATACAAATTGTCGGTTCAAAAACACCATATCTTTTATTTATTTCAAAAAACTCACAAAACTCAGAAACAAATATGTACGGAATAGAGATATTCCAACCGCCCAAGTAAAGAACTGTTACAAATAATGAAGAAACTAATAAGTTTAGATAGGAAGCAACGTAAAATAAACCAAATTTGATCCCCGAGTATTCGGTTTGATAACCTGCTACTAATTCTTCTTCTGCTTCTGGTAAATCAAAAGGTAATCTTTCACATTCTGCTAGTGAAGAAATTAGAAAAATTATAAACCCTATAGGTTGACGCCACAAATTCCATCCCCAAAAACCATATTTTGATTGTGCCTCAACTATATCAACTGTACTTGAACTATTAGATAATCATAGTCGATGATACCATCACGGTTCTCATCGCTATTCCAGAACCGTACATGAGATTTTCATCTCATACGGCTCCTTGAGGACCATAAATAAATCTAAGGACCGGATCAGTATTATTATTTTATTTTAGAGTATTATTTTATCTTGTTTATCTTGATATCTTTATAAAATAAATAAGGGCAAAATTGATCGTACAATCCCAAATTAGACCAATTGAATTCTGTCTGTTTCACTTTAAGAATTATTTTGATTTATTCATTAAAATAAATCAAAATAATTCTTAAAGTACTTCTGAATTGATCTCATCTTTTTTTTTTTTATTTCAACAATCATTTAAATTTGTCTTTATTGAGTAATAATTTTATTCTTCAACCAAATAAATACTCCTTGAAACAATATCGATAACCCGTCTTTTTCACTTACGAAAAAGAATTCTACATTAATTCAAATTCATAAATTATGATACGAATTCTATCTATATGAATATAGCTATAGAAAGGAAAGAATAAAAAAAAGTAGAATATAATAGAAAGAAAGGCTAAAAAGGATCTTTTTTCTACTGTAATTGTATTCCTTTCTCTTTTTTTTTTTTCGTTTCTATTCTTCTTTCTTTTTCTGAGAAAAGAAAAAGGGGACTTACAAAATCAAAATAAAAGGTTATTTCGTTTCTAACAGTCATCTATTTAATCGACGGATAAGAGCATACTCTGGGTTGGAATCGTGGGGAGTACTTCTTGATCATTTCTACCAATTTAAAGCCCCAATTAATATTCTTTGTATATTATGCAGAAATATTCTTTTATTTTACATAATCTCCATTACTAACCTTTTGTGTATCTTTGTGTTTCTAATCATCCACTCGTTTTTTTTTTTTGTTCAATCATCTGTTAAGTTAATACGTGTATGATAATATATACAAATGATAGTGAAAACACAATATGGTTGATCTTTTCAGCCCGCTTCAAGTTAGGACAACTAATCTCCTAATCTTGGGGTAAACGCTTTCTTCTGCTTCTGTTTATTTCCCCTGAACTCTCTAACTCTTATACATAGAAAATGAGACTCCATTTTTTTACTGCGAATTTCGATATAAGCAGTTTTCTTTCACTCATATAACTATCGGATTTAGTTCATCCATTCGAATAATGAAAAAAAAAAATGAAGATATTTACTCCATTCAGTCCACCCTTTTCCTAGAAAGGAAGAAATAAAGAAGAAAAAATAGAGAACAATTTATGTCTTAACGAATCGCACGTAGAGATATTGATAATACACATAAAGTTAATGGTATTTCATAACTAATTGATTGAGCAGCAGCTCGTAGACCACCTAAAAAAGAATATTTATTATTTGACCCGTATCCTGACATAAGAAGGCCAATGGGAGCAATACTTGAAATGGCAATCCATAAAAAAACGCCGATATTCAGATCCGCTAAAACAAGGTGAGATCCAAAAGGAACTACTAAATAGCTTAATAAAATGGATATAACTGCTATGGATGGTCCGATACTGAATAAACGAGTATCTCCTCTAGAGGGAAAGATATTTTCTTTGAAAAGTAGTTTTGACCCATCTGCTAAAGCTTGAAGAACCCCCCAAGGTCCGGCATATTCAGGTCCAATACGTTGTTGTATACCTGCTGATATTTCTCTTTCTAACCATACAATTACTAGTACGCCTATTGTGATTCCCAATACAAGAGTAAAAACAGGAATAAGGATCCATATAATTCCGGAGGCCTCTTTTAAAAATTCCAATCTAGAAAAAGAATTGATATCTTGTACTTCTGTTGTATCAATTATCATTTCAACGATCAACCTCTCCCATAATGATATCTATGCTACCTAGTATTGTCATAATATCAGCCAATTTCGTGCTTTTAACTAACTGAGGAAGAATTTGCAAATTGATGAAACCCGGCGGGCGGATTTTCCATCTCCAAGGAAAACCACTCTGATCCCCTATCAGAAAAATTCCCAATTCTCCCTTTGGGGCTTCGACTCTCACATAGAGTTCTTGTTTTGGCAATTCAAATGTAGGAGAAGGTTTTTTACTAATAAATCGATAGTCAAAATCATTCCATTCTGAATTCCTTTCTCTATCAAAATCTCGGATTTCTAAATTCTCGTATGGCCCCCCCGGAATTCCTTCTAGAGCCTGTTGAATAATTTTTATGGATTCTGTCATTTCACCAATTCGGACTAGATACCGAGCTAATGAATCTCCTTCTTTTTGCCACTGTATTTCCCAATCAAATTCGTCGTAACACTCATAATGATCAACTTTACGAAGATCCCATTGTATTCCAGAGGCTCGCAGCATTGGTCCTGATAAACCCCAATTTATTACTTCCCCTCTCCCAATAATGCCTACTCCTTCAACTCGTTCTAAAAAAATAGGATTTCGTATAATAAGTTTTTGATAGTCAGTAACTCCTGTTAAAAAATAATCGCAAAAATCTAAACATTTATCTATCCAGCCATGAGGTAAATCAGCCGCTACTCCTCCGATACGAAAAAAATTATGCATCATTCTCATACCGGTGGCAGCTTCAAATAGATCATATACTAATTCTCTTTCTCTGAAAATATAGAAAAAAGGAGTCTGTGCCCCAATATCTGCCATAAAAGGACCGAGCCATAACAGATGAGAAGCTATCCGACTCAACTCCAACATAATTGTTCTGATATAGCTGGCTCTTTTAGGTACTTGGATATTTCCCAACAACTCTGGTCCATTTACGGTTATTGCTTCGGTGAACATAGTAGCTAAATAATCCCAACGCGTTACATAAGGGAGATATTGTATAATTGTTCGGTTTTCTGCAATTTTTTCCATTCCTCGGTGTAAATAGCCTAATATTGGTTCACAATCAATAACATCTTCACCGTCGAGAGTAACGATGAGTCGAAGAACGCCATGCATTGATGGGTGGTGGGGGCCCATATTTACTATCATGAGGTCCTTTCTTGTAGCTGGTATATTCATAGGTTTTTCCTTGAATCATTCTTTCATGAATTACTGAAAGGGAAAATAAGTTCATTCCAATTCGAGATCTAATAAATCAAATAATTCAAAATGCCTCTTCAAATTAACGCGTTTTTAATTCCCGAATATCTAACTTATTAATTAATTCTTTATAACGTATTCCATTTTTCTTTGACAAATAAGACAGCATCCTTTGGCGTTTTCCCAAAATTTTACGGAGGCCTCTCTGAGATAAATAGTCTTTTCTGTGCAATTCCAAATGTGAAGAAAGTTTTCGTATCCTATTAGTGAGGCTTAGTATTTGAAATACAACCGACCCTTTGTTTTCTTCTTTTTCTTCGTCCGAAATAATTGAGATGAATGGCTTTTTTTTTTTTACCATAAAATGAAATCTTCTCCCCTTCTCTCATCACCAGCCCCATTTTTATGGCTAGATATTTTTATTGATCAATAATAATACTCATTTTTTTTATTTGTCATACAAAATAATCTTCATTTTGTTAAAAATTATATCAATTTGAAAAGTGGATTCGAACGAATATACAAAAAGAAGGTTTTTCGCACTTACAAAAGAAAAAAAGGATACCTTAAATTTCAAATTCAAATTAAACTAATAAAATAAGATTTTTTGATCATTTATATTTATTTATATTTATAAATATTGATATGGCGTTAAATTAGTATCATGAAGAAAAATTAAATGGAAAATAATGTATGGGCGCATCTCTTTGTTTTCATATATGCACTACAACACGGAAAATAAAGTCATTTTTAACTAAAATTTATTTCACTTTTTGTCATTATATGCTTTAATTAATTTTTAAATTGCGGATACATATGTATCTTTAACATACTGAAACGACTGCCATTATTGGTATCAAACCAATACCGATTCATACAAGCGAAATCTTCTAATCGATAATTAGGCCAAAGAAAGAACTTTAATTTAATTAGTGTATTTTTATCTCTTTTGTTTGTAGTCAAAACTCGACTCTTTACCTTATTTTTATTACAAAATGCTGTATTTGTATTTATAGGCATACTATTTCGATTCCTAGAATTGAAACAAATTAGAATTCTCAATTCTATACAACGTCTAGGGGTTAAAATCGTTTCAGGAACAAAAAAATCATAAAGGTTTTTGTCTCCATTTTCAGTCATCTTGTGATGTTTTGGAATGACTTCATCAGAATTTTTCTTATCAACATGGCCTTTTTCTCGGTACCTTTGATTAATGGTGTGCGTGCTCTTATGGAGCAGCGAAATATCTATGGTTTGATACACAATAAACTGTCCTTCATTTGTTATAGACAGACGAAATGGTTCGATAATTAATATTCCCCTTTTAATCAATTCTGTAAGATTAAAATTTTTCTGAATCATTAGAATATCCAGATTCATTTCTCCCCTTTGAATAGAGGCTATAGTAATTTCTCTTGGGTTTATCAATCTAAGTAGTAGACAATATACTTTGATGTTATTGATCATTTGTGTATTTAAAGAATCATCCCATCTCAGTTGAAAAAGTAAATATCTTTTTAGTAAAAAATAAAACCCCGCTTCCGTGTTGTTCCTGTATTGTTTTTTAGTTTTATCTTTTTTTATCTTTAATACCGCATAATTTTCTTCAATATTTTTTGCTGGGGTTGACAGAGTTGATTCAAAATTTTCTTCGACTTCGAATTCTTTTTCTCTTTGATTTTGGTTTTCTAATTCAAGATATTTTTTTTCATTTGAAAATATTGATATAAAAATATTTCTTTTGTTCTTTCCAGCGGTACTTTTATTTTCACTAACATTTTCATTTACATTTAAATTTAAAAGGAGCAATTTAATTGGTATTTCGCATGGTTTAATCTTATATGAATTATAAAGTATTAAAAATTCTGGGAAAAACCAAAGTTCCAAATTGGATATGGGACAACTTATTATTTCGTCATTTATTCTCATCCAATCAAAAAGTTTTTTTTTATTGGATGGGTTCATTTCTTGATTTTGATGAATCGTGGGATAAACAAGATCTTTCTTGGCGATTTTCTCAATTAGTTGATAATTATTGGTCCGAGTCTTAGTATATTTATTACTCTTGGTGTCAGTATCGATATTGATCCAGGCTCCAATATTGGTTTTATTTCTAAGACAAAAATGAAAAATGATCCAATCAAAATATTTTCTATCGAGATTTGTCTTTATATCTATAATATTTTCTTCTACTAGATAATTATTTTTGATAGGGATATCTATCAGCATATTAAATAATTTTTGTTTATCTTTTTGGGAATTATAAAAGATTTCTTGATTATGATTTACTTGTAATGGAAATCCATAAATAGATGAGTTCGTCTTATCTTCATAATTAATAAAATTATATGATAAAAGAGCATATCTATATTGTTTTTTAACATTTTTTTTTTGATTCACCGATGAGTTTGGTTCCTTTTTTTTTTTTTCGGAGTTAATTAATCTTTTTTTTTCATCTGAATCCCATTTCTTGAAATCTATATTTTTAAATATAGAGTTTTTAGTTACTCTATTTTGCGTTTTTTGTGATACTAATTTAGACTGGGATAAATCATATTGATAATAACCTTTTAACCAATTTTTCCATTGATTTATTCCATAATTGCAATTGCAGGGGTTCTTATGTCTTAATTCGGAATGAAATATTTTCTGTGTTCCAACAAAATAATCCTTTATTTCATTCTTAAGAAAAATGGATGTTCCCTTATATTGAAAGAGAGATTTTAATTTTGACTTATATAAATAAAAAAAGTGAAAAACTGGGATTTGTGATAATTTATAAAAGATATATGCTTGTGACAAATAGGATAAGTCATAAAAAGTCTGTGACTTATTACTACGAATATTAGAAATTGACTTTTTTATAGTCGAAATAAACTGAGTTACTTTTTGATTTGTTTCATTAGTGTAAATATAGTTTTTATAGAAACTGCGTTTATTTAGAATTTTTTTTGTTGATTCAAAAAAATAAAAAAAAACTTGTACATTTATTCTAAGAATATTACTGATAAATAAAAAGATATTTATGGATATTTTTTCGATGAAAAATTGAAAAAAAAAATGGGATTTACGGATTAATCGAGCATTTCTTCTTTGTAATATCTTAAAAAGATTTTTTGGAAATTCCAATCTTTCATCACCATAACTCATTTTGTTAGAACTAATATTTCTATGTGGGCTTAGAAATCTCTTTTTGTTCTCTTTGGGAATTTTTTGTATTTGATTTATGGTTCTATTTGTTCTATCAGTTAGATCTTGTATTTTTTTTGTTGTCAATGAAAAAGTTGTCCAATTCGTAGATTGAATCTTAATGTATGATTCATCCATTATCTCATTATTTATTATCAAATCTTTTTTTTCTTTTTTTTTGTTTTCACTCAATTCATATATTTCGATTTCTTTCAATTCAAATAAAAAAATTGGGTTCATTTTTGAGAATTCTTTTTTTATTTTTTTTAGAAATAGAATGTTTTTAAGAATCCATTTCTTTGTTTCTTTTGATACAGTTATAAATAAATTTGTTCTTTCTTTTACAATTATTAGAACTTTAAAACATTTCTTTTTCAATTTGATAAGTTTTTTTTTGAGTTCTTTAAAAATAGGTTCAAAAAATGAAATTTGTTTTCGGGGAGAACCAAAAGGAAGTTCAGTTTCCATTCCCAAAACCGTTAAAAAACAAAAATCATTTTTTTCTTCTTTTTTTTTTTTCATTGTATCATTATAAGTTTCTTTTAACTTAAGCTTAGCTTTGTGCCAAGGTTTCAGACGAAAAGGAAATAGGATCTTTATCTGAATGCCGTCTATTAAC